GTATCTTTTGTTTCATTTCTTCTGGAACAATCACAAAAACTTTTTTTATTATGGATCTACTACCAGAAATTCAATGCGTAATCTCAGCATTCAATGTGTATTCCTGAATAATCTAATTTTTCAATTATTCAACCATTTAATTTTACCAAGTTCAACGTTAGCCAGATTAGTCAACATTTATATGTTTCGATGCAACAACAAGATGTTATTTGTAACAAGTAGTTTTGTTGGTTGGTTAATTGGTCACATTTTATTCATGAAATGGGTTGGATTGGTATTATTCTGGATACGGCAAAATCATTCTATTCGATCCAATAAGTACCTTGTGTCAGAATTGAGAAATTCTATGGCTCGAATCTTTAGTATTCTCTTATTTATCACCTGTGTCTACTATTTAGGCAGAATGCCGTCGCCTATTGTCACTAAGAAACTGAAAGAAACCTCAGAAATGGAAGAAAGGGGAGAAAGTGAGGAAGAAAGCGATGTAGAAACAACTTCCGAAACGAAGGAGACTAAACAGGAACAAGAGGGATCCGCCGAAGAAGACCCTTCCCTTTGTTCGGAAGAACAGGAAGATCCGGAAAAAATAGATGAAACGGAAGAGATCCGAGTGAATGGAAAGGAAAAAACAAAGGGGGAATTCCACTTTCACTTTAAAGAGACATGCTATAAAGATAGCCCAGTTTACGAAGATTCTTATCTTGATAGGTATCAAGATAATTGGGAATTGGGAAGACTTAAAGAAGAGAAAAATGAAAAGACTTATTTCTGGTTTGAAAAACCTCTTGTGACTTTTCTTTTCGATTATAAACGATGGAATTGTCCATTGCGATATATAAAAAATGATCGGTTTGAAAATGCTGTACGAAATGAAATGTCACAATATTTTTTTTATACATGTCCAAGTAATGGGAAAAAAAAAATATCTTTTACATATCCACCTAGTTTATCGACTTTTTCGGAAATGATAGAACGAAAAATGTCTTTGTACACGACAAAAAAATTATCCCAGGGAGACCTGTATAATTATTGGGTTTATACCAATGAACAAAAAAAATACAACTTGAGCAATGAATTAATAAGTCGAATAAAAGCTCTAGAAAAAGAAAAAAAAGAAAAGGGATTTCTTTCTCTAGATATGCTCGAAAAAAGGACTAGATATTGCAATCATGAGAATGAACAAGAATGCTTGACCAAAACATATGATCCTTTATTGAGCGGACCATGCCGTGGAGCAATAAAAAAATTTGATTTACGTACAATCATGAATAATTTAATCCCTTATATGGAAGATTCCATAAAAAGTCTTTGGATAAATAAGATCCATGAGCTACTTTCTAATAATTTCCGAGAATTTGAACATCAAAAGAATTCGCTTGATGGTGGCAAATCATTTTTTAATTATATTGGTAATTTCTTAACTTCATTTTCTTTTGAATTCACACCCAATTTTTCTTTGAAAAACAGTTCTTTATTGGCAGAACAACGAAAAATTGATTCAGAAAGTCAAGCAAAATCTTTGAAATTTGTATTCGATATAATTACAATTGATCCAAATGATCAAACAACAACTAGAAATGAATCTATTGGAATAGAAGAAATCAGTAAAAAGGTTCCTCGATGGTCATATAAATTGACCAATGTTATGGAAGAACAGGAGGAAGAAAATGAGGAAAAATTGACGGAAGATCATGAAATTCGTTCAAGAAAAGCCAAACGTGTGGTAATTTATACTGATAATGAGAATAATACCAATTCTATTACTAATACGAATAATACTAGTAATAGTGATCAAGGAGAAGAGGTGGCTTTGATACGCTACTCGCAACAATCGGATTTTCGTAGGGATATAATAAAAGGATCCATGCGTACTCAAAGACGTAAAACAGTTACTTGGGAAATGTTTCAAGCAAATGTGCATTCCCCACTTTTTTTGGATCGAATAGACAAAACATTTTTTTTTTCTTCTTTTGATATCTCTGAAATGATGAATCTCATTTTTAGGAATTCGGTCGAGAGAGAACCGGAATTGAAAATTTCAAATTTTGAGGAGGAAGAAACAAAAGAAAAGAAAAAAAAAAACGAGGAGAAAAAAGAGGAAAATGAACGTATAGCAATATCAGAAACTTGGGATAACATTATATTTGCTCAAGCAATAAGAGGTTCGATGTTAGTAACCCAATCCTTTCTTAGAAAATACATTGTATTGCCTTCATTGATAATAGTTAAAAATATTGGCCGTATGTTATTATTCCAATTCCCCGAGTGGTATGAGGATTTGAAGGAATGGAATAGAGAAATGCATGTTAAATGCACCTATAATGGTGTTCAATTATCGGAAACAGAATTTCCAAAAGATTGGTTAACAGACGGTATTCAGATAAAGATTCTATTTCCTTTCTTTCTTAAACCTTGGCGAAGATCTAAAATACGATCTCATCATAGAGATCCAATGAAAAAAAAAGGAAAAAAAGCAAATTTTTGTTTTTTAACAATTTGGGGAATGGAAGCAGAAGTTCCTTTTGGTTCTCCCCGAAAACGACCTTCTTTTTTTGAACCCATTTATAAAGAACTCCAAAAAATAATTAGAAAAATAATTAGAAAAGTAAAAAAGAATTTTTTTTTCGTTCTAAAAGTTTTTAAAGAAAAAAAAAGATGGGTTATCAAAATAGTTCTAGTTATAAAACAAAAAATGAAGGAACTTGAAAAAATAAACCCCATTTTCTTATTTGAATTGAGGAAGGTAAAAATATATAAACCGAATGAAAATGTAAGAGATTCTAAAATAAATAATAAGATTATTCACGAATCAACCATTCGAATTCGATCCATGAATTGGGCAAATTACTCACTCATAGAAAAAAAAATAAAGGATCTTGCTGATAGGACAGTCATAATCAGGAATCAAATAGAACTAGAACGAATCACAAAAGACAAGAAAAAAATAGTTCTAACTTGTGATGATAAAAAATCGGAATCAAAGAAACATATTTTGCAGATATTTAAAAGAAAAAAGATACGATTTATACGTAAATTAAATTTTTTTATGAAATCATTCATTGAAAAAATATACATAGATATCTTTCTACGTATGATTACTATTTTTAGGATCAATGCACAATTTTTCTTTGAATCAACAAAAAAAATTATCGCAAAATCGATTTACAACGATGAAACAAATCGAGAAGGAATTGATGAAACAGATCAAAATACAATGAACTTTATTTCGACTATAAAAAAATCGTTTTATAATACTAATATCAGTAATAATAATTCAAATATTTATTATTATAAAAATATTTATTATTATAATTATGATTTATCCCCCTTGTCCCAAGCATATGTATTTTACAAACTATCACAAACCCAATTACTTAACAAGCATCACTTGAAATCTGTACTTCAATATCCCAGGACCCATTCTTTTATTAAGGATAAAATCAAGGATTATTGTATGACACGAGGAATATTTGATTCCAAATCAAAGCAAAAGAAAATTTATAAGTCTGGAAAAAATGAATGGAAAAACTGGTTAAAGGGCCATTATCAATACAATTTATCTCAGACAAAATGGTCTCGATTAGTACCTCAAAAATGGCGAAATAGAATCAACCAACGTTCTACGATTCAAAATAAAAACTCAATTAAATTTGATTCACATAAAAAAGAAAAAGACCAATTAATTCATTACATGAAACAAAATTACTATGCGGTGGCAGTGGATTCATTGACGAGTCAAAAAGAAAAATTTAAAAAACACTACAGATATTATCTTTTATCACATAAATATATGAATTATGGGAATAGGAAGGACTCATACTCATATATTTTTGAATCAACATTACAAGCAAAAGGAGACCAAGAAATTCCATACAATTTCAATACACTGAAACCCGAATCATTTTATGTATTGGTAAGTATAGCTATTAGTAATTATCTAGAAAAGGAATATATTATTGCTACACATAAAAATCTGGATAGAAAATATTTTGATTGTAGAATTCTCTATATTTGTCTTAGAAAAAATATCGACATTGAGACCTGGACCAATACGCATATCAGCACCAAAATTGAGAAAAATACTAAGACTGAAAACAAAATTATTAAAAAATTGAAAAAAAAAGATATTTTTTCTCTTACAATTCATCAAGGAATTAAACCATCCCATCAAAAAAAACACTTTTTTGATTGGATGGGAATGAATCAAGAAAAGGTTTATCGTACCATATCAAATCTAGAACCCCGGTTCTTCCCAGAATTTGTGCCACTTTTTGATGCATATAAGATTAAACCATGGATCATACCAATCAAATTACTTCTTTTTAATTTTTATTTCTATGAAAATATTAGTCAAAAAAAAAGCATCAACATAAATCAAAATAAAAAAAAAAATCTTCCGATATCATCTAATCAAAAAGAATATCTTAAATTAGAAAATTCCAACCAAGAAAAAAACGAACAACAGGGACAAGAAAATCTTGAATCAGATATACGAAAAAAAAACAAAAAAAAAAATGTTGAAGACAATTACGCGGGATCAGACATTAAAAAAGGTAAAAAGAAAAAAAAATCCAAGAAAAAGAAGGAAGCAGAACTAGATTTCTTCCTGAAAAAATATTTCCTTTTTCAATTAAGATGGGATGACTCCTTGAATCAAAGAATGATCAATAATATCAAGGTATATTGTCTCCTACTTAGACTGATAAATCCAAGGAAAATTGCTATATCCTCGATTCAAAGAGGAGAAATGCATCTGGATGTAATGCTAATTCAGAAAGATCTAGCTCTTACAGAATTGATAAAAAAGGGAGTATTGATTATCGAACCGATTCGTTTATCTATAAAAAGGGATGGAAAATTTATTATATATCAAACCCTAGGTATTTCATTGATCGATAAAATTAAGCACCAAATTAACAGAAAATGCATAAAAAAAAGATATATTGATAAGAAGAATTTTGATAAATCCGTTGCAAGACACGGCAATATGCTTGTGGATGGAGACAAAAGTAATTATGATTTCTTTGTTCCTGAAAATATTCTATCTCCTGGACGTCGTAGAGAATTTAGAATTCTAATTTGTTTTAATTCTCATAATTGGAATTTTGTGGATAGAAATCTAGTATTTTGCAATGAAAACAACATAAGAAACTCCGGAAAATTTTTGAATGAGGACAAGCATTTTAATACTAAAAAATTCATTAAATGCAAATTGTTTCTTTGGCCCAATTACCGATTAGAAGATTTAGCTTGTATGAATCGCTATTGGTTTAATACCAATAATGGCAATTGTTTCAGTATGTCAAGGATATATATGTATCCACGATTCATAATTTGTTAATAGTATATTTCCTATATATCTGTGATATTTTTCGGTAGATGAAAGCCGAAAGATATACATATACGCTGTATTACATTCTGGTACATGACACGGATCTAATGGCGTATCAACTCAATTGGATCTAGGACAAAATCGGCAGAATCTTTTTAGGTACAAAGAAATCATTCTCTTCCATGAATGTAGAAATGTATTTTCTCTTTCTTTTCTATCCAAATCAAATTGAAAATTTGATTTGGATAGAAAAGAAAGAGAAAATAGGAAAAAATCCAAATTTTTGTGTGTACTAGATTAAAATAACTGGCATAAATTTTATTATTTTTATTTTTCCTGATCGATTCGGTAAAGTAAAATAAATCCATGGGAAAGAAAAAAAGATAGAAAAATTTTTTTATGATCAAAAATTCATTCATCTCAGTTATTTCACAAGAAGAAAAAGAAGAAAACAAGGGTTCTGTTGAATTTCAAGTATTAAGTTTTACCAGTAAGATACGTAGACTTACTTCACATTTGGAATTGCACAAAAGAGATTTTTTATCCCAAAGAGGTCTACGAATAATTCTGGGAAAACGTCAACGGCTCCTGGCTTATTTGTCAAAGAAAAATAGAGTCCGTTATAAGAAATTAATGGATCAGTTGGATATTCGGGAGCCAAAAACTCGTTAATTTAATCGTTTGAATTTTTTTTTAATAGTTATTTTATTAGATTTTTCATTTTGATGAACCTCCTTTTGAGGAATTCGTGGAATAATGAATTAAGGAAGAAAAAATATGACTATACCAACTACAAGAAAAGATCTCATGATAGTCAATATGGGTCCTCAACACCCATCAATGCATGGTGTTCTTCGACTGATCGTTACTCTCGATGGTGAAGATGTTATTGATTGTGAACCCATATTGGGATATTTACACAGAGGGATGGAAAAAATAGCAGAAAACCGAACAATTATACAATATCTTCCTTATGTAACACGTTGGGATTATTTAGCTACTATGTTCACAGAGGCAATAACGGTAAATGCACCAGAACAATTGGAAAATGTTCAAGTACCTCAGAGAGCCAGTTATATCAGAGTAATTATGCTGGAGCTGAGCCGTATAGCTTCTCATTTGTTATGGCTTGGACCTTTTATGGCAGATATCGGTGCACAGACTCCTTTTTTCTATATTTTCAGAGAAAGAGAATTGTTATATGATTTATTCGAAGCCGCCACAGGTATGCGAATGATGCATAATTATTTCCGCATCGGAGGAGTAGCTGCTGATCTACCTCATGGCTGGATAGATAAATGTTTGGATTTCTGCGATTATTCTTTAACAGGAGTTGTTGAATATCAAAAACTTATTACACGGAATCCCATTTTTTTGGAACGAGTTGAAAGAGTGGGCATTATTGGTGGAGAGGAAGCAATAAATTGGGGTTTATCAGGACCAATGTTACGAGCTTCTGGAATCCAATGGGATCTTCGTAAGGTTGATCATTATGAGTGTTACAATGAATTCGATTGGGAAGTCCAATGGCAAAAAGAAGGAGATTCATTAGCTCGTTATTTAGTACGAATAGGTGAAATGGGGGAATCTATAAAAATTATTCAACAGGCTCTAGAAGGAATTCCTGGAGGGCCCTATGAGAATTTAGAAGTCCGACGCTTTGATAGAGCAAAAAATTCCGAATGGAATGATTTTGAATATAGATTTATTAGTAAAAAACCTTCACCCAATTTTGAATTGTCGAAACAAGAACTTTATGTCAGAGTAGAAGCCCCAAAAGGAGAATTAGGAATTTATTTGATAGGGGATAATAGCACTTTCCCCTGGAGATGGAAAATTCGTCCACCCGGTTTCATCAATTTGCAAATTCTTCCTCAGCTAGTTAAAAGAATGAAATTGGCTGATATCATGACGATATTAGGTAGTATAGATATCATTATGGGAGAAGTTGATCGTTGAAATGATAATTGATACGACAGAAGTACAAGCTATCAATTCTTTTTCTACATTGGAATCCATAAAAGAAATCTATGGACTCATATGGATGTTTGTATCCATTTTTACCCTTATATTTGGAATCATAATAGGGGTACTAGTAATTGTGTGGTTAGAAAGAGAAATATCTGCAACGATACAACAACGTATTGGGCCTGAATATGCTGGTCCGTTGGGAATTCTTCAAGCTCTAGCAGATGGGACTAAATTACTTTTTAAGGAGGACCTACTCCCATCTAGAGGGGATATTCGTTTATTTAGTGTCGGACCGTCTATAGCGGTCATATCAATTCTACTAAGTTATTTAGTAATTCCTTTTGGGTACCGCCTTGTTTTAGGTGATCTCAGTATAGGTGTTTTTTTATGGATCACCATTTCAAGTATTGCCCCTATTGGGCTTCTTATGTCAGGATATGGATCGAATAATAAATATTCTTTTTCAGGTGGTCTACGAGCTGCTGCTCAATCTATTAGTTATGAAATACCATTAACTCTATGTGTGTTATCAATATCTCTACGTGTGATTCGTTGGAACATGAACTTTTACCTCTTTCCTAGAAATAAATAGAGAAAAGAGGTTGAATGTATTGAATAGATATTTTTTTTTTATTCATCGATGAGTTAAACCAGATAGTTATATGAGTGAAACAAAACAGCTTATAAATTTGCAGTAAGAAGAGAAAATCTCATTCCCTATGTACAAGAATGAAGTTAAAGTAAACATAAGCAGCGTAACCTGTTTACCCCAAGATTGAGATTCTTTGATTAGTCATCATATCTTGAAGCGGGTGCAAAAGATCAACTATATGGAGTTTCCACTACTGCCTTGTATGTATTAACATACCGGGGATCAATCAAAAATCGGTGGACAGTTAGGAACACCAAGGTACACAAAGGATTAGTAATGGGGATAATGTAAGGTATCAAAAAAAGAGATATTTCTGCATAAAACGAATCATAATAAGGGCTTTAAGTTGGTAGAAATGATCAAGAAGTACCTCCCTACGATTCCGATCTCGAGTATGCTCCTATTCACTGATTAAAGAAATGACTATCAAGAACGAATTAATCCTTTATTTTTTTTTTTCTAAATTAAATACCTTCTTCTGAGACAGAAGAACAGGAACAAAAGAGACAGAAGAACAGGAACAAAAGAAATGGAATGCAATAATCGAATGAATGAATAAAAATTTTTATAAAAAAAAAAAAAAAAGATCTTTATTTATTCTTTCTTTCCTATATCCGTATTCATACATAGGGAATTCTTATCATGATTCATGAACTAATGCCTATATATATTATATATTGATAACGAATATTTTATTGAAAGATTAAGTTATTACCGAACAAAGAAAAATTATCATTATAAGGATGAGATCAATTCGAAAGCACTTTTTTCTTATTCTAGCGGACAGAATTCCATTGGTCTAATTTGGGACTCTCCGGTGTATCTTTATTCGATCTATCCTCCAAAGAGGAGGAAAATACCGAACCAGTCCTTACATTTATTTGTGGCCATAGAGGAGCCGTATGAAGCTGAAGTTTCATGTACGGTTTTGTAATAGAGATGGGAACAGTGATGTTATTATCGACTATGATTATCTAATAGTTCAAGTACAGTTGATATAGTTGAAGCACAGTCAAAATATGGTTTTTGGGGGTGGAATCTGTGGCGTCAACCTATAGGGTTTATTGTTTTTCTAATTTCTTCTCTAGCCGAATGTGAGAGATTGCCGTTTGATTTACCGGAAGCAGAGGAGGAATTAGTAGCAGGTTATCAAACCGAATATTCAGGTATCAAATTTGGTTTATTTTATATTGCTTCTTACCTAAATCTATTACTTTCTTCATTATTTGTAACAGTTCTTTACTTAGGTGGGTGGAATTTTTCTATTCCGTACATATCTATTCCTGAACTTTTCGGAATAAATAAAATGGCCGGAGTTTTTGGAATGACAATTGGTATCTTTATTACATTAGCTAAAGCTTATTTGTTTCTGTTCATTCCTATCACAACAAGATGGACTTTGCCTAGGATAAGAATGGACCAACTATTAAATCTTGGATGGAAATTTCTTTTACCTATTTCTTTAGGTAATCTATTATTGACAACTTCTTCCCAACTTGTTTCACTATAAATAAGAAAATACGATAACGATATTCCAGATTCATAACCTCTTTCAAACAAGAGAAAGAAACATCAATTTATTCCTGGATATTTACAATATGTTCTCTATGGTGACTGGGTTCATGAATTATAGTCAACAAACAATACGAGCTGCAAGGTATATTGGTCAAAGTTTCGTAATTACCTTATCCCACACAAATCGTTTACCTATAACTATTCAATATCCTTATGAAAAATCGATCACATCAGAGCGTTTCCGTGGTCGAATCCACTTTGAATTTGATAAATGTATTGCTTGTGAAGTATGTGTTCGTGTATGCCCGATAGATCTACCCGTTGTTGATTGGAGATTTGAAAAAGATATTAAAAAAAAACAATTGCTTAATTATAGTATTGATTTTGGGGTCTGTATATTTTGTGGTAATTGTGTCGAGTATTGTCCAACAAACTGTTTATCAATGACTGAAGAATATGAACTTTCTACTTCTGATCGTCACGAATTGAATTATAATCAAATTGCTTTGGGTCGGTTACCAATGTCAATAATTGGAGATTACACAATTCAAACAGTTATGAATTCGACTCAAATCAAAATAGACAAAGATAAACCCTTTGATTCAAGAACGATTACCAATTACTAAGATTTTGTTTTGATATAAAAGACCCAAGCTTTTTTTATTTTGTTTGGTCAGTAACTACAAATAATAACTAATAATTATTGATTGTTGAGAATTTTTCTTTGATTTAAACTGAGAATATATTTTTCGTGATGATTTCGAAATATACAATCCCCATTACTCTTTTCTCGATAATTTTATCTATATCTACATTAATCCATATAAAAAAGTTTTAATTCAATTAGGAATGTATCATATACAATAAAAAAAAGGGGGTTACCCCTTTTCCTTTCCTGGACCATTCAGTAAGGTCATGAAATATTTCGACTTATTTATTAATTTATCATTTTAATAATGGATTTACCTGGACCAATACATGATATTCTTGTAGTATTTTTTGGATCAGTTCTTGTATTAGGAGGTCTGGGAGTAGTATTACTTACCAATCCCATTTATTCTGCCTTTTCATTGGGATTGGTTCTTGTTTGTATATCCTTATTCTATATTCTATCGAATTCCTATTTTGTAGCTGCCGCACAGCTCCTTATTTATGTTGGAGCCATAAATGTCTTAATCATATTTGCTGTAATGTTCATGAATGGTTCAGAATATTCCAATGATTCCTATTTTTGGACCATTGGAGATGGGGTCACTTCACTGGTTTGTACAAGTATTCTTTTTTCACTAATTACTATTATCCCAGATACGTCATGGTACGGAATTTTTTGGACTACAAGATCAAGCCAGATTATAGAACAGGACCTAATAAGTAACATTCAACAAATTGGGATTCATTTATCAACAGATTTTTATCTTCCGTTTGAACTCATTTCCATAATTCTTTTAGTTTCCTTGATAGGTGCAATTACTATGGCTCGTCAATAATAAATACTTAGAATTAAATTCTAAGATTTATAAATTCTAAATAAATAAAATAAATGGAAGGGTTTAAGGTTTTTATAAGGTTTTTAATTAAACCTATCTATTGCAAATACCTTCTTTTATTCTGTAATCGTTCTATTCTAATCAATCGAATCGGTTGAATTGTTGTTTATATTGAAATGAATCGAGATTGATAAGGAGTTAGTCAATGATGTTCGAGCATGTACTTTTTTTGAGTGTCTATTTATTCTCTATCGGTATCTATGGATTGATCACAAGTCGAAAGATGGTTAGAGCACTTATGTGTCTTGAGCTTATACTCAATTCGGTTAATATCAATCTCGTAACATTTTCTGATATATTTGATAGTCGCCAATTAAAAGGCGACATTTTCTCAATCTTTGTCATAGCTGTTGCGGCTGCTGAAGCAGCTATTGGGCTAGCTATTGTTTCATCAATCCATCGTAACAGAAAATCAACTCGTATCAATCAATCGAATTTGTTGAATAATTAGTTATGATCATAAGATACATAATATCACATGGAATATTAATCTATTAGATATTCTATTATATTATATATTAAATATTTAATAATATAAATATAAAAAAAAAAAAAAAATATTAAATACATATATAAAATTTAAATTTATTCTAATCTAATTTTATTAGAATTAATATGTTATTATTAATAATTTTATTATAATTATCATATTATTATATCATTTTATTATAATTATCATTTTATTATATAATATCTTATATAATATCTTATATAATAATTAATATCTTATATAATAATTAATATACTTATTTATATTTTATATTTTTTTTTTTTTATTATTATAATTTTATTATTTTTATTTTTATTTTTAATATTATTATATTATTTTATTATTATTATATTATTATTATAAATATATTATTATAATTATTATTATAAATATATTATTATAATTATATAATTATTATAAATATATAAATATAAAATATATACTAAATATATATATATTTAGTATTGAATTAATTTACTATTGACCAATTTGTTGGTCAATTTTAATTCACATGTGCAACTCGCATGATCATGGTTGTTGAAAGAGAAATCAAAGTCTCTTGGACTTTTCTCATGAACAGATTTAGAAATATATTGATTCTTAAAATTTTGATAAACCACTGCTTCGTCTGGTGTCTACAATATAAATGTATGATTCATTTACTACTAATTTTTTTTTACCAGATCGAAAATTTTTTATGCTCAAAACTGGAATTTATAGATCCAATGTCACATTCAGTAAAAATTTATGATACATGTATAGGGTGTACTCAATGTGTACGAGCCTGCCCCACAGATGTATTGGAAATGATACCTTGGGACGGATGTAAAGCTAAACAAATTGCTTCCGCACCAAGAACCGAGGACTGTGTAGGTTGTAAGAGATGTGAATCCGCCTGCCCAACAGATTTTTTGAGTGTCCGTGTTTATTTATGGCATGAAACAACTCGCAGCATGGGTCTATCTTATTGATACGTTACAAAAAACTCCACTT